AATCTAAAAAAAGAATTTCATTATGTAAACCGAAAACTTAATATTGCTATCATAAGAATTAGAAATCCTTATAGAAACCCTAATATTCTTGCAGAATTTATAGCCGAGCAATTAAAGAATAGAGTTTCATCTCGAAAAGCGATGAAAAAGGCTATTGAATTAGCGGATACAAAAGGAATTCGAATACAAATTTCAGGGCGTATTGGCGGAAAAGAAATTGCACGCGTCGTGTGGATCAGAGAGGGGAGGGTTCCCCTACAAACCATTCGAGCAAAAATTGATTATTGTTCCTATCCAGTTCGGACTATTTTTGGGGTATTAGGCATCAAAATTTGGATTTTTATAGACAAGGAAGAAGAATAAAAAAATTTGAATTCTTCTGCCCTTCTATCTATTGATAGACCAAAAAAGGGGGAAAGGCATTGATTCGTTTTCTGACCAATCAAACTAATTCTTAATGCTTTCTTAATTCTTATAGGATAAAATAAAAATTTGATTGACCTTTTGATAGAATTGCTATGCTTAGTGTGTGACTCGTTGGTTTTTGTTATTTATAGGATTAAAAAAGACCAGCCCGGTAGTCTGTCTGAAAACCAACTCATCACTTCGTATTATCTAAATCTAAAGAAGCAGTCAAGATATGCTAAACTAAATAGGTCATATCCTTGTAACAACTGAAATTGTTTTGAATTTACTTTCATTCGAAGTTTAAAGCAAAATACAGAACCGAATAGGGTGTGGATAAATGGAAGGATGAGAGAAAGATAGAAAAAAATATCAATGATATAGAATTCCAATATGTAAGGTCTATGAGTCATCTGATAAAAGACAGTGTAATAAAGCATCAATACTAATTGATTCATCCATAATGAATATAGTAAATGAATCCACGTAATAGCAGAAAAAAATCAAGAGCTTCGAGCCAATAAAGACTAAGAAGGTTGACTCAAGAATAAATTGGATTATGAGCTCCGTTGTATAATTCTGGCCTAACCATTAAGTACGGAGTGGTGGGAACGATGAAACCTGTGAATACAAAAGATTTTATTGAACAACTGAATCTTACTGATTCACTAGTTGGGATGGCGAAATGAACCGGAAATCAATTCATCTATTCTGCGAAGTTACGAACAAGCGCTACGGCTGAAATAGAGATTGCAAGAGTAAATATTCGCCCGCGAAAACTTTCTCTTTTTTAACTCTTTTTTTGTTTTGAATTAGTAAACTTGGATAAAGGACAAAAGACAATACAATAAAGATTTATTAAAACGTTAGAAAAAAACGATTTTTTTAGAAAATCAAATATCAAATATCTATTCAAATGAATTGAAATTCCATTTTGAATCCTTTTATTCGCGAGGAGCTGGATGAGAAGAAACTCTCACGTCCAGTTCTGTAGTAGAGATGGAATGCCGAAACAATCATCCACTATAACCCCAAAAGAACTAGATTCCGTAAACAACATAGAGGAAGAATGAAGGGAATATCTTATCGAGGTAATCATATTTGTTTCGGTAAATATGCTCTTCAAGCACTTGAACCCGCTTGGATCACATCTAGACAAATCGAAGCAGGTCGGCGAGCAATGACACGAAATGCACGCCGTGGTGGCAAAATATGGGTCCGTATATTTCCAGATAAACCAGTTACGATAAGATCGGCTGAAACACGTATGGGTTCGGGGAAAGGAAACCCTGAATATTGGGTAGCTGTTGTTAAACCGGGACGAATATTATACGAAATGGGTGGAGTAACGGAAAATATAGCTAGAAGGGCTATTTTAATAGCAGCATCCAAAATGCCTATCCGAACTCAATTTATTTTTTCGGGATCAAAGTAAAGAGAAAAATCTAGAACCGGCAGTAAAGAAGTCTTGGGATGAAACAAAACCGCGAGTTTATTTTTTGATTTTAGATAAACAATATTTCTTTTATTTTCTTCATCCTTTGCATTGAAAGAATAGCCTACAAAATTAATATGATTCAACCGCAAACCCATTTAAACGTAGCAGATAACAGCGGGGCTCGAGAATTGATGTGTATTCGAATTATAGGAGCTAGTAATCGTCGATATGCTCATATTGGTGACGTTATTGTTGCTGTGATCAAAGAAGCAGTACCAAAGATGTCCCTAGAAAAATCAGAAGTAATCAGAGCTGTAATTGTTCGTACCTGTAAAGAACTTAAACGTAACAACGGTATGATAATACGATATGATGACAATGCAGCAGTTGTGATTGATCAAGAAGGAAATCCAAAAGGAACTCGAATTTTTGGTGCAATCCCACAGGAATTGAGAGAATTCAATTTGACGAAAATAGTTTCATTAGCCCCCGAGATATTATAAAATAAAATAAAATGAGATCATGATATCTTTGAGTGAAAGAAATCGATTAAAAACTAGATTAATTCGTAGATTGTGTCTTATGCATATATCTTGAAAACTTCATATTCATAAACCAATAAAAAAAAAAGAAAAACATGTTGATTATATCCAATTTTGGGACACCAATAATTTTCGTTTATCATGGGTAGAGACACTATTGCTGAGATAATAACCTCTATACGAAATGCTGATATGGATAGAAAAAGAGTTGTTCGCATAGCATTTACTAATATTACAGAAAATATTGTTAAAATACTTTGCCGAGAAGGTTTTATCGAAAACGTCAGAAAACATCTAGAAAAAAACAAATCTTTTTTGGTTTTAACCCTGCGACATAGAAGGAAAAGACCCTATAAAAATTTTTTAAATCTAAAACGGATCAGCCGACCCGGTCTACGAATCTATTCTAACTCTCAACGAATTCCTAGAATTTTGGGTGGAATGGGAATTGTAATTCTTTCTACGTCTCGAGGTATAATGACAGACCGGGAGGCTCGACTAGAAGGAATCGGGGGAGAAATTTTATGTTATATATGGTAATCCTTTTAATATTCAAATGGAATCCGAAACCTCTTCCTCTTTGTAAAAAAAAAAAGGAAGAGAATGGGTTTTCTAATCTTGTTTATACTCTATTATTCGTTCATATTTCAACTATTTTTAATTCATATTTAACTATTATTACTATTATTAATTCATACTTAACTAGTATTAATTCATACTTCAAGGAGCTAACATGAAAAAAAAAGATAACAACCCAAAAAAAGAAAACAACATGAAAAAAGAAGATAAATGGGTCCGCGAAGGTTTAATTATTGAATCGCTTCGCAACGGCATGTTCCGAGTTCAGGTAGATAATGAAGATGTGATTCTAGGTTATATTTCCGGAAAAATCCGACGTGGCTTTATCCGGATACTGCCGGGAGATAAAGTAAAAATTGAAGGAAGTCGTTATGATTTAACCAAAGGACGTATAATTTATCGACTCCCAAACAAGGATTCGAAAGATTCAAACAAGGATTCGAAAGATTAGGTGGTTTTTATTCAATACGATTCGAGATGAAAAATCTTTTTTTCTGCCGATGAAGTAGATTCAGAATGAAAATTAAGGAAAAACAAATATGAAAATAAGAGCTTCCGTTCGTAAAATTTGTAAAAAATGTCGACTAATCCGCCGGCGGGGGCGCATTATAGTAATTTGTTCCAACCCGAGGCATAAACAAAGACAAGGATAATCAGACTTATTAAAGAGCTCAATATACAAATCAAAGAATCTGTTTTGGCCTAAAATGGATATATCCATAGATTTCTGACTCATATTTATGAGATGATAGAACATGACAAAAGCTAGACCGAGAACTGGTTCACGCAGAAATGTACGTATTGGTTCACGCAGAATTGTACGTATTGGTTCACGCAGAAAGGTACGTATTATTTCACGTAAGAGTACACATAGAATACCAAAGGGACTTATTCATGTTCAATCAAGTTTCAATAATACCATTGTCACGGTTACAGATCTACGAGGTCGGGTGCTTTCCTGGTCCTCGGCCGGTACCCTTGGATTCAAGGGTCCGAGAAAAAGGACACCCTTTGCCGCTCAAACTACAGCAGCAGATGCTATTCGTACAGTAGTAGATCAAGGTATGCAACAAGCAGCGGTCATGCTAAAGGGTGCCGGTCCAGGAAGAGAGGCAGCAGTACGAACTCTTCGTAGAAGTCGTATACGAATAACTTTTATCCGGGATGTAACCCCTATTTCACATAATGGCTGCAGACCTGCCCGAAAACGACGTGTGTAGAAATGAACAGCGAATAAATTTCAAAATAAACAAGAGAAATAAATAATTCAATCAACTAAAATAATATTACTATGGTTCGGGAGAAAGTAAGAGTATCTACTCGGACACTCCAACAGTGGAAGTGTGTTGAATCAAGAATACACAGTAAACGCCTTTATTATGGGCGCTTTATTCTGTCTCCGCTTATGACAGGGCAAGCCGACACAATAGGGATTGCAATCCGAAGAGCTTTGCTTGGAGAAGTAGAAGGAACATGTATCACACGTGTAAAATCTGAGAACGTAACTCACGAATATTCTACTATAGCGGGTATTCAAGAATCGGTCCACGAAATTTTAATGAATTTGAAAGAAATTGTATTGAGAAGTAATCTATATGGGACTTCTGAGGCGTTTATTTGTGTCAAAGGTCCTAGATGTGTAACTGCTCGAGATATCATCTTACCGCCTTATGTAGAAATCGTCGACGATATACAACATATAGCTAACTTGACAGAACCAATTAATTTGTCTATTGGATTAGAAATCAATAGAAATCGCGAATATATTCAAAAAATGCCACCTACCGTTCAAGGTGGAAGTTATCCTACAAATGCTGTATTCACGCCTGTTCGAGATGTCAATTATAGTATTCATCGCTATGAGAGTGGGAATGAAAAAAAAGAGATATTGTTTCTCGAAATATGGACAAATGGGAGTTTAACTCCGAAAGAAGCACTGCACGAAGCCTCCCGGAATTTGATTGATTTATTGATTCCCTTTTTACAGAAGGAAGAAGAAAACTTACCTTTAGAAAACAATCAAGACAGGGTTCTTT